TAATTATTACCGTGAAGATGGAGCTGCCAAAAGGGATTATCCTCCTTCTAGCTAGAAGAGAAAATGCAGTCCATACCATAGAAAAAAAGGAGCCGAGCCGAAGGAGCTCTCCAAAATGGAATTTGAGTACCGCGGAAAAGCTAGCTGGATAAACAAGACAGGGATCGCCCGCTCGGCAATGTTACCTTGGGGAGGAGACAAAACACTAAAAAGAAAACTCCCATTCTAAATTTCATTATATGAACAAGATTAGTATAGAAGAGTTGGTGAACATTGTTCTGACTCATAGCTTTAAGATGACTAGCATGAATGAGCCAGCTTCAACACCACCTAGACTCTTAATCATAGACAGACTTGCACTGAAAAAAACATAAAAGGATGAGCCTGGTCTGTATATTTTACGCATTGGCTTAACTCACTCCTAACCTCCTTAGACACTGAAAAGAACACATAATGAAAACTGCCTAGTTAAAGCGGAACGAAAAGGAGTTTGATAAAAAAGAGTGAGTTTGGAGTTTGGGAGAGTGCCCCGCTTAGTTAACAAACATTGAGTTTGAAGTCGGGACAGCATGGATACGAGACTTTTGAAGTGAAGTTTGGAATCATTGTTTCTATCTTCAGATTACCAAATGAAAAAATCACCAAGACCTTTCAGCGATTCGACGCGCTCCCCTAAGCTAGACGCTTTACCTACCTGACCTCAGAGAGAATAGAATGAGTCGCCCTAGCCCTAGTCTTACTAAGAGTTTGAATGGCTCTGTAGGATAGTAGGGCGAATGAATTGCATTAGTGCGATTTGGCTAGCTGAATCGCCCAGCGAACAAATCGCCTCCTTGCTGTCTTAAAAAGAAAAGCGGACCCGCGAAAATCGCGTCTTCGATCTTGCATATATAAAATGGTTTCTTTTTCAACCAGGTCAACTGACGCCAGCATCATCACTACGGAAACGAAATATCCTTTTTCCCTTTTTTGTGAAACAAAGCCTTTTCCGCCTTCCATCCTGCGTTTTCCTGCTTGATACTCTTTTTTTATTAGCCCAGTCATGAACCACCCTGGTTAGAGCCATAGTCTACCCAGCAGTACTTCATATCCTCCTTGCTCTTTGTTTAAGATTGGACTAAAGGTACCAACCCAGGTATCCTTTTGTGTTTGTTGTTTTTCTTTTGGCTAAGAAGCCCTTAGGGTGTATACGTAGCTTGAACTGTGATGGCCACAATGCTTAGCTATTGCCGATCCTTAAAACGCTTTTGGTTGAATGTTCACACTTGATGCACCGTCTGCACTTCCTACATTCACTCCCGGTAATTGAAACAGGAAAAGCGGAATTGTAACCCCCCGGTCTGCTGTAGTCAGCCTTAACGGTTTGCTTGACTGGCGAGTCTGCCGTCTCCACGTCTTTCCCTTTTGAGGGCTGCTCCTCAGGCCTTCGGGGGCCGATCTTCGATCCGAACCTTCGCATCTACTTTCTCTTAGAGGATGAACCATGCCTTCGCTATTGCAAGAATATAGCGATCGAAGAGCTATCGCTCAGCTGTTTCGCGTATTACGAAAGCCGTATTTTCCGAAGGGGGCATGCTGAAAGAGCGTAGGTAAGTGGTAAGCGTAGGAGGCATGCCCGAAGGACAGCGGCAGCAGTGTGGTTCCAGGTGCTGCCGTTAGATTGAGATCTGCAGGGTGGCGGGGACTTCGGCTGCCTTGTTTCGGGTGAAAAGAAGAGGGTAGTAGGCTTAGTAGGGCTCGAACCTACAATATAACCGTTATGAGCGGTACGTTTCAACCAATTAAACTATAAGCCCTTACGGATCTTTACATGCAATTCTCTCACTTCGGGAAGAGCGGACGGAAAGAGAAGGCCTTTGCTCTATCTGCTTCCCAGGAATGAACAATTGGAAAAAAATGGATTTTCCAATTGTTTATAGAAAAGAATCTTTTTCTTTTTTAAATAATTTAGTAAGCGGCCCTTTCGCGACTCAAACTGCCGGTACGCTTTCCGGCTCGAAACGACTTCAAACGGGCGGGGGCTCTCGATTTGCTTGCAATGCCGGCTGTTCGCCTTTAGTTAGAAATGAAAGTAGAGAGCGCCGTTTGCCCTACACTTCAAAAAAAAAAGATTCCTAACTCAATAATAAGTCAAATAAGAGAATAAAGGAACTCATTTAAGACAAGAACTAAAGGAAAGTTGCGTATTCTGAAAATCCTACCTTTAGCTTTTACTCTCTTTAGCCAGGGCAAAGCCTTAATTGAAGACCTTTCAGTGCCCTTTCGTTCGGTCCCCTGGGTACCTTCTCCGCACTTACCTGTAAGCAAAGCACTTCAAGTAGATAAAATCATAAAAGAAGAAATGGGAAGGAGTACTGCCATTATGCGCTATTATTTAAACCCGAAAGAGCAATTGGAGTTACTGCAGACTGGCTTCTTCCCATATACCCTCGCTGATGCGGATTTCCTACCATTGAAGGAAATAGAGAAAACTGCGGATCTCGCTCACGCCGTAAACGGATGCCCTACCTGATCCATTTCAAATCCAGCCGGAGGTCTTCGAGCCTTGTTACGAACTAAAGTGCTAAAGCAAAGCGACCCCAATCTCTCCCCAGCCCAGGCCAAAGGTCTCCCTGCTCTTTTTTTTTCAGGGGCAGAGTCAAGTTCGTTACGGTCAGCAAATCAGCCTCGCATCGTATCGATAGCGATTTATATAACCTCCCCAAGCCTAATTCTTTGTGAGCAATCGATCGTGACAAGTCGACCGATCCATAATGAAAGCACCTGTAGATAGAAGCCCTTTGTTGACCGCTGGACTCATCCTCAATGCTCCCTTTGGAAAGTCAGAGCCCTATCACTTAAAGCTCCCGTTTTGTCCTTCTATAGGAAATCCAGTTTTAGATTGTGATAAATATAGAGTTTACACATTAAGAATAGAACTAGGTCGTCTGAGCTCGTTCCTCAAGCGATCCTTCCCCACCCATCTTAAGGGACTCATTCACTCCAGAGCTCATAGCTACCGCCTCGATTTGATACGGGATTGGCGACTGGAATTGAACAAACTACTTTTACTTTTTTGTTTACGAGAGGAATCCTTAATCCCCCCTGAAACCAGGACACATAACTATAAGAGAGTAGCTGCCAAAACAAGCTCCCTAAGGTCGCACCTCAGATCCGAAAAGGAATCGCTTGAGAACTAACTGCATACCTAAAGTTAGCTTGTGTGCGCATAGCCTTATCTTACCTTTTTTCGATTCGTAGCATCTGAGATTGCCTGGTATCGATCCCTCAGACAGTAATTCCGTACTGCTTTACTTCGCTGCTATACGGAATACAGCAGTACTGAGCTAGGGAAGTTGATAACAGATACACCGGCCGCATCGAGAATTAGATAACGAGTAAAGGGACCGGAACGATTGACAGAAGAAAGAAAAATCATATGTTATTTTTATCCTCTCATCACAGCACTTGAAAGAGGGAATTATCTAATCCGATAGCACAGGACTTACTTAAGGCACTAGCTTTTAATAAAGAAGAATTAGTTAATTATAAACTGCCCGGGATAGGATAAGGCAATTGAAGTTTTTCCACCGACCTCAACCAGTGCTTTGAAACTATTCTTATTAATGAGGGTCCGGGCGCCTATGTCAATCGGTACTTTTTTTTTATGCTTTATTTAACTTAACGTTCAAAAGTGAGGGGCTATTCCCATCCCACGGACAGGTAAGACGCATCAACAGGTCTTTCGGCCTAACGAGTGCCTTTTGTTTGTGCAAATAATTGGAATACTACCTACTGCTTCTAAAAGAAAAGAAGAAAAAGAAAGCACTACTGACGGCTCTTGTTTTCTGGCTTTGTCATTATACGAACATGGACTGGCACACAAGCAAGTAACCGGCTCTCTGGTTAGCTCCACTAGTAGTAGGGACTTTAAGACCGGTACAACAGGAAAGAGGTTACCAATCTTCTCTTGTTAATAATCTCTTCTGGTATATTCGCTCGAAAGCCAGCTACCAAGCAAGCCTGCCCTCTTTTAATTCAGTGATTCACTGAAGCGAGGAGACCGGGGGAACTGGCTCTAGCTTATCCTTTCCTCTATCTACTCTCCCGACTCCCTTGCTGGCATGAAAACAGCTCGAGTCTCATCTCTCTAAGCATGAAAAAATCTTACCTATCCATAATCTATTTTGTCAATCAACCAGGGCTTGCGTGCGGGAGCAGGATTCGCTTTCCGAGAAGGGTGACCCTTAGAACTTTTTTAAAGTATCCCCCTATTCAACAAAAAGAGGTAAAATCCCCTAGTTGGGCTGTCTTCGAGCAAGCTCTTAGCTTTCATCGTGAGTGAGAGAGGAATTGAGGCTGATCCAGCTAAGGTGAAAGCCGTTGTGAATCTATGCCGTCACCTCGTAACCTCAAAGAGTTGCGTAGTCTGCCGGGGTTCCAGTGCCACCGCTCTTCTGATTCCCCACTTGCCTGACTAGGGCTTCCATGAATCTCTGCTCCCTCAATTTACAGTAGTCAGCATTCCGCCCCATGGTGCGCTTATGCTTGGCCAGATGAAGATTCTTCCACGACGCTAAGGCTGCTTGAAGCTTCTATACCTTTATCTTCGTCTTGTAATCAAACCTCTAGTCTTTCAGCTCCTCCCTAAAAAGTGGAATGTACTGCTCATCCTCTATCTGCCATGCAACTAGCTTCGGTACACAAGCGCTGAGCCCGAAGCGATCCCTTCTTTCATTTTCAGCCATCGACATTGTGCGAATTTCACGATACGATAAAGGTGCGGAAGATTTTTATTAGAGCAGGGTCAAGAAGGCCAATTTCGGCGGGAAAGATTACTATCCCATAAATGCCCAATGCAAGAAAGATTCACTTGATGTCTTCTTTCAACTGATTCGGCCCCTAAAGAGAGGTAAGCTTTGCCTTGCCCATAATGTCTCCCATCTGACTCCCAAAGATGTTCCCGGCGCCGCTGAGGCTTTGTTTGATGAGTTCCCGTGCCTCACTCAAAGTGATCTCTAAGATGGCTGCTAATGCAAAAGACTGCATCCCTCTGCCATAGAACCCTATGGTTGCGCTAATCAGTTCCCAGTCAACCTCAAGATGCAAGAAGTCTGCTATATACCCATACTCCTGCACAAAGATATTCTGCTATTTTTTGGTCAATTGATTCATACTATTCTGGAACATAGAAACATAATATCCTAAAGCATCTACTTTCACCCTTTCATATCGTGGTACTTCATACATCGGCAGCTTTCCCTTGTCGAAGAACCTATGGGAAGTAGCCTCGGCTGTACAAGATCCCATGTGTCTGGTAAAGTGATGATATCTTTGGCCAACCCAATTTGGATTGAAGAGGTAAAGAAAAGGAAGACTAAGATCTATAAGAGAAAAGCTCCATTCATGCAACTTTACTTTTGTTCGGAAAATTTCACGAAGGAGGTGAGAGTAAGGGGATCCCTCACCCATGCACAACCTTCGATCGACTGACTTTTATTAGAAAAATTGGGTTTCGAGTCACATGCAAGGTTTGGATGAAGTTAACTTTGAAAAAGAAAATGAATATAGAGAAAGTTAAGATCTCCGTCTTCCCGCCGGACCTATTTACATTGCTACTCCTAGGACTGTCATAGGCTAGGTCCTAGTTTTGGCGGGTACTACCTAAAAGGAGAGGCATACTAGCATGAGGTCATCATCCTATTTCAACCCTAAAAGGCACCACTAAGCCATCCCTGAGAGTGGCCTCTTAGAGCAAGACCGAAAAAGGGCCCCATAGTCAAAGTTCCACTAGCAAGACGACGGTTGACTGTGGACACAGACACTTAGGATCCGCTTAGGGGAGAGGAAATTTCTGCACGCACAGAAGGGACATTCACACTATTAACAGCCAAAGCATTGACATTGATTGGTAGTAAGAAAGAATCTGATCGCCACTGGATTGAATTTATAACTCAGCAACCTTTTTCTGTATCGAGTTTCAATTCTGATCAACCACCACCTTATTACTCTCTATCTCAGTATTGGTCACAATCTTGTGATTTCTTCTCATGAATATCTTCATTAGGATCCCGAGAAAGCGATATCAACTGTTGAGAAGCATTTTTGGACTTATTATCTTTTTCATGATCATGACGTTCATCATTATGAATAGTTGTTTGATTCTTTTGTAGAGAAACTTAACTGGTAACCTTCCCAGTAACTTGGAAATCTAACTCATGGCCAAGATCATCCTTATTCCTTATTCGAAATATCCTTATTAATCAGGATAGAACTAGAAGAATTCTTTAAACCATCCTTATTAGTATTAGTAGTGCCAGACAAATGTTTTCATTAATAGAAAGACGGGTTGGCAGACTCCTTTGCAGAATCATCTTTACTTTAGGTGCATAAAGAGTGTGAGATGAATGAATAAGAAGTCTACATGAGTCTTTATCATGACCTTGACGGAAAAAATTTTCAAATAATGAGGCCCATTTTCAGATTCAAAATTATGTCCTCTCCATTTGATCCAAAACCAATCAAGATTCGCTTGGGAGGAGTCTTACTCCACTTCTACACAAAACCTTGCAAGGCTAGGCCAGATAGATCAACGATGCTGTGGCAGAATCCATGAGCAATGGTCTACCCCAGTTTGAATAATATAGAAGAGATTAACTAGACTTATCACAAAAATGAACTGGCAAGCCATGAAGAGAGATCCACACTAGAGTCAGAGACGACTTCCTATTATATGATAGGGTCAAACTTAAAAACTCTCCTTGTCTATTATACCATGGATCACGTAGCCACAAGCGATGGAAATCTGCTTCATGAGAAAAAGCCGTATGAGACCCAGGAGGGCGGAATTGCTTTACTTGTCTTTCTCTCTCTTATTCGAATCAGTCGATTCTGCCTCGTCTTACATTTTTCTTTTTCTTTTAAGTTTCCATCTTCTCCGCAGAAAATTCTGAGTTGATGTTCTTCCTTCAGCGAGTCTAGGTTCTTGCTGTCTAATCCCCACCTCCTGAGGGGGAATGCTCTCCGTATGCCCTTAGCCCATCCCGTATTTCGTCTATCAGACAAATCGTCTAAGTTGTTTGACTGACTAGCGACTACATGCTTTTTTGTTTGAAAGGTCGTAAAGATGTGGAGAGCCTTTCTTCCCTTTTTGTTAAGTTCTATTCTCCGTTATCTTATTTGATTATACAGCTTTTGCAGCTCTTTGCTCCTTCCTCCTTCTCTTTGATTCGGTCTATTGTTTGAAGCAGGCGAATTTCTTCAGCCGGTCAGTTGGAGAAGGAGAATCAAATGTCGAGGAATCATCTGACTAATTGGGAAATTTTGGAGTGATCTGTTCATCTAACTAGAAATGGAATATTGCTTCTTCGAGCAGAGACGAGCTGACTATTCCGAAATAGCGTATAGAAAGAGATTCGTCTTGCTTCTTCATGTCTACTCTTGAACTCAGGGAGCGAGACCCTAAAAAAAGAAAAAGAGAGTGAGAAACTCTGAAAGAGGGGAATTGCGCGTAAGAAAAGG